AGGTTAATCAGGGCACTGCTAGGAAGAAATTCAAACCTCGAGCTCGAGGACGTAGTTATGCGATAAAACGAACTACCTGTCATATCACTATTGTAGTGAAAGATGTATCTTTAGATGAATATGAATATGAAGAGCTATATTCCTTAAAAAAGTCTAGATGGAAAAAGACAACTATGGCATATTATGATGTGTATAGTAGTGGGGTAGTATGGGACAAAAAATAAATCCACTTGGTTTCAGACTTGGTACAACCCAAAGTCATCATTCACTTTGGTTTGCACAACCAAAAAATTATTCTCAGGGTCTACAAGAAGATCAAAAAATAAGAGATTTGATCCAAAATTATGTACAAAAGAATATAAGAACATCCTCCGGCACAGAGGGAATTGCCCGTATAGAGATTCAAAAAAGAATCGATTTGATACAGGTCATAATCTTTATGGGATTCCCAAAGCTCTTAATTGAAAGTAGACCGCGAGGAGTCGAAGAATTACAGATGAATCTACAAAAAGAATTTCATTATGTGAACCGAAAACTTAACATTGCTATCATAAGAATTGCAAAACCTTATGGAAACCCCAACATTCTTGCAGAATTTATAGCCGGACAATTAAAGAATAGAGTTTCATTTCGAAAAGCAATGAAAAAGGCTATTGAATTAACTGAACAAGCAGATACAAAAGGAATTCAAGTACAAATTGCAGGGCGTATCGACGGAAAAGAAATTGCACGTGTCGAATGGATCAGAGAGGGTAGGGTTCCCCTACAAACCATTCGAGCTAAAATTGATTATTGTTCCTATACAGTTCGGACCATCTATGGGGTATTAGGTATCAAAATTTGGATTTTTATAGACAAAGAAGAGGAATAAGAAAACTTTCATTGCTTTTCCCTTCTATCCGTTGATAGAACAAAAAGGGGAAACTCGTTCTTTTTCGGACCAATCAAACCAATTCGCTTAATTCTATAGGGTTGAATAAAAATTCGATTTTCCTTTTGATATAATTGCTATGCTTAGTGTGTGACTCGTTGGTTTTTTTATTTAGGGTTAGGATTCAAAAAACACCAGCCCGGTAGTATGAAAACCAACCCATCACTTCGTATTATCTGGATCTAAAGAACCAGTCAAGGTATGAGAAATCGGTCATATCTTTGTAGCAACTGACATTTTTTTTGAATAAACTTTCTTATAAGTTTAAACGAAGAAAGGTGTGGAAAAATGGAAGGATGAGAGAAAGAGAGAAAAAGAATAGCAATGATATAGAATTCCAATATGTAGGGTCTATTAAGTCATCTCATAAAAGACAGTGTAATAAAGCATCAATACTAATGGATTCGTTTTTTAATGAATCCTTCTTATAGAAGAAGAAAATCAAGAGCTTCGAGCCAATAAAGACTAAGAAGATTGACTCAAGAATAAATTGGATTATGAGCTCCGTTGTAGAATTCTGACCTAACCATTAAGTATGAAGCGGTGGGAACGATCGAACCTGTGAATGCAAAAGATTTTATTGAACAAATGAAATGAATCTTACTGATTCACTAGTCGGGATGGCGAAATGAACCGTAAATCAATTCATCTATTCTGAGAAGTCACGAACAAGCGCTACGACTGAAATAGAGATTGCAAGAGTAAATATTCGCCCGCGAAAACTTTCTTTTTTTTTTTGAATTGGTAAACTTGGATAAAGGACAAAAGAAAATAAAGATTGATTAGAATGTTAGAAAAAAAACTATTATTTATAAAATAGAAAATGCATTTTTTTCTAAAAACGCTCGAATATCTATTCAAATTAATTGAAATTCCGTTTTGAATCCTTTTATTCGCGAGGAGCTGGATGAGAAGAAACTCTCACGTCCAGTTCTGCAGTAGAGATGGAATTCCGAAACAACCATCAACTATAACCCCAAAAGAACTAGATTCCGTAAACAACATAGAGGAAGAATGAAGGGAATATCTTATCGAGGGAATCATATTTGTTTCGGTAAATATGCTCTTCAGGCACTTGAACCTGCTTGGATCACATCTAGACAAATCGAAGCAGGTCGACGAGCAATGACACGAAATGCACGTCGTGGTGGAAAAATATGGGTCCGTCTATTTCCAGACAAACCAGTTACAGTAAGACCTGCCGAAACACGTATGGGTTCGGGGAAGGGATCCCCTGAATATTGGGTAGCTGTTGTTAAACCGGGACGAATACTATATGAAATGGGTGGAGTAACCGAAAATGTAGCTAGAAGGGCTATTTTAATAGCAGCATCCAAAATGCCTATACGAACTCAATTTATTATTTCGGGATAAAAATGTAGAACTGACAGAAATGAGTCTTGGGGATGAAACAAAACCGCAGGTTTCTTTTTTTTGGACAAAGAATATTTCTTTTACTTTCTTCATCCTTTGCATTGGAAGAATAAACTAAACAATTGATATGATTCAACCTCAGACCCATCTAAATGTAGCGGATAACAGCGGGGCTCGAGAATTGATGTGTATTCGAATCATAGGCGCTAGTAATCGTCGATATGCTCATATTGGTGACGTTATTGTTGCTGTGATCAAAGAAGCAGTACCAAACATGCCCCTAGAAAAATCAGAAGTCGTCCGAGCTGTAATTGTTCGTACCTGTAAAGAACTTAAACGCGACAGCGGTATGATAATACGATATGATGACAATGCTGCAGTTGTGATTGATCAAGAAGGAAATCCAAAAGGAACTCGAATTTTTGGTGCAATCCCCCGGGAATTGAGACAATTCCATTTTACTAAAATAGTTTCATTAGCTCCCGAGGTATTATAAAATAAAATGCGATCGTGATATCTTTGGGGTATTTGAAAGAAATAGATTAAGAACTAGATTAATTCGTAGATTGTGTTTCACGCATATACCTTGAAAAATTCATATTCATAAGCCAATAAAAAAAAAAAAAGAAAAACATGTTGATTATATCCAATTTTGAGGCACCAATCATTTTAGTTCATCATGGGTAGAGACACTATTGCTGAGATAATAACCTCTATACGAAATGCTGATATGGATAGAAAAAGAGTTGTTCGCATAGGATCTACTAATATTACCGAAAATATTGTTACAATACTTTTCCGAGAAGGTTTTATCGAAAATGTCAGAAAACATCGAGAAAAAAACAAATCTTTTTTGGTTTTAACCCTGCGACATAGAAGGAATAGGAAAAGGCCCTATAGACGTTTTTTAAATTTAAAACGGATCAGTCGACCCGGTCTACGAATCTATTCTAACTCTCAACGAATTCCTAGAATTTTAGGCGGGATGGGGATTGTAATTCTTTCTACTTCTCGGGGTATAATGACAGACCGGGAAGCTCGACTTGAAGGAATCGGTGGAGAAATTTTGTGTTATATATGGTAATCCTTTTAATATCCAAATGGGATCCGAAACCTCTTCCGATTTGTAAAAAAAAAAAGAAGAGGGGGCAGGTGTCTAATATCCTTTCTCCTCTCTTAGTTGAGACTTCAAGGAGGCTTTGAATGAAAGAAGAAAAATGGATTCATGAAGGTTTAATTACTGAATCGCTTCCCAATGGCATGTTCCGGGTTCGATTAGATAATGAAGATCTGATTCTAGGTTATGTTTCAGGAAAGATCCGACGTAGTAGTATACGGATACTACCAGGCGATAAAGTTAAAATTGAAGTAAGTCGTTATGATTCAACCAGAGGACGTATAATTTATCGACTCCCAAACAAGGATTCGAAAGATTAGGTGGTTTTTATTCAATACGACTCGAGATGAAAAATTTCAAGAAACTTATTTTCTACCAAGAAGTAGATTCAGAATTAAGATAAGGAATGACAAATATGAAAATAAGAGCTTCCGTTCGTAAAATTTGTGAAAAATGCCGCCTAATCCGTAGGCGGGGACGCATTATAGTAATTTGTTCCAACCCGAGACATAAACAAAGGCAGGGATAATCAGACTCGCTAAAGGGCTCAATGTACAAAGAAAGAATCTGTTTTGACAGAAAATGGATATATCCATATATTTCTGACTCCTATTTATGAGATGATACACTATGGCAAAAGCTATACCGAGACCCGGTTCACGTAGGAATGTACGTAGTAGGAATGTACGTATTGGTTCACGTAAGAGTGCACGTAGAATACCAAAGGGGGTTATTCATGTTCAAGCAAGTTTCAATAATACCATTGTCACGGTTACAGATGTACGGGGTCGGGTGGTTTCCTGGTCCTCGGCCGGGACTTGTGGATTCAAGGGTAGCAGAAGAGGTTCACCGTTTGCCGCTCAAACGGCAGCAGCAGATGCTATTCGTACAGTAGTAGGTCAAGGTATGCAACGAGCAGAGGTCATGATAAAAGGCCCCGGTCTCGGGAGAGACGCAGCATTACGGGCTATTCGTAGAAGTGGTATATTATTAACTGTTGTGCGGGATGTAACCCCTATGCCACATAATGGCTGTAGACCTCCGAAAAAAAGACGTGTGTAGAAATGTGAAGAAATTTCAAGAGAAACAAGAGAAATAAACAATTTAATCAAATAAAATAATATTACTATGGTTCGAGAGAAAGTAACAGTATCTACTCCGACACTACGGTGTATGCAGTGGAAGTGTGTTGAATCAAGAACAGACAGTAAACTTCTTTATTATGGGCGCTTTATTCTGTCTCCGCTTATGAAAGGCCAAGCCGACACAATAGGCATTGCGATGCGAAGAGCTTTGCTTGGAGAAATAGAAGGAACATGTATCACACGTGTAAAATCTGAGAACGTCCCCCATGAATATTCTACTATAAGAGGTATTCAAGAATCGGTCCATGAAATTTTAATGAATTTGAAAGAAATTGTATTGAGAAGTAATCTATATGGAACTTGTGACGCGTCTATTTGTGTCAGGGGTCCTGGATATGTAACTGCGCAAGATATCATCTTACCGCCTTATGTCGAAATCGTCGACAATACACAACATATAGCTAGCTTGACAGAACCAATGAATTTGTGTATT